TCTAATCCGTATGGACATCCTAATATTCTTGCAGAATTTATAGCTGGCCAATTAAAAAATCGCGTTTCTTTTCGAAAAGCAATGAAAAAAGCTATTGAATTAACTGAACAGGCGAATACAAAAGGAATTCAAGTACAAATTGCAGGACGTATCGACGGAAAAGAAATTGCACGTGTTGAATGGATCAGAGAAGGCAGAGTTCCTTTACAAACAATTGAAGCTAAAATTGATTATTGTTCCTATACAGTTCGAACTATTTATGGGGTTTTAGGAATAAAAATTTGGATATTCGTAGACGAAGAATAAAAAAACTTTATTTGTCTTTACATTTTATCCAACGATAAAAAACGAAAACTATGTAGTATAACACTATATAGTAATAAAAAATTGCAGTCTTCTTTTTTATGTTTAAGAAAAAAATAAGCAATTCTATAAGGTTGAATAAAAATTTCCATCAAAACTCCTTTGATATAATTGCTATGCTTAGTGTGTGACTCGTTGGTTTAGGATTAGATTACGATAAAAAAAAAGAACTTACCTATAAGAGCAACTAATAACTATAGCATTAATAAATAACCTAAGCAACTCATTGCTTCGCATTATCTGGATCCAAAAAAATCAGTCAAGATATGATAGGTTGATCATATCATTGTAGCAACTGACTAAAAAAAAAAAAAAAAAAAAGAATAAAGAAAGATGATTATTAAGTTATGAAAGGTAATCGAAAAGTATGCAGATAAATGGAAGGATGAAAGAAAGAGAGAAAAAATTGAATATTAATGATATATGATTCCAATTTGGAAAGTCTATGAGGTCACTGTAAGAAAAGCAATGTAATAAAGCATCAATACAGATTCATTCATAATAATTAGAGAAATCTGTTCAAAAAACAAAAAATTAAGAGCCTTGAGCCAATAAAAACTGAGAAAATTGACTCAAAAACAAATAAAAAAAAAAAATGAAATTCAAAATTTCATGTAAAAGCTCCATTGTAGAATTTGGGCCTAATGATTAATCAAGAAGCGATGGGAACGGCGGAACCCATGAATATATAGGATTCTAGTGAAAAACAAATCTTAGTAATTCATTGGACAGGATGGCGGAATAAACCAGAAACTTTATTATCTATTCTGATTTTGATTCTGAGACCTCGGGGGATAAACATAAAACTTAAATAAATATTGAAAGAGTAAATATTCGCCGGCGAAAAATTTGTGTTTTTTTTTTTCAAATAAAAAAAGTAATAAAAGACGAAAAAAAACAATGAAAAAGATAAAAGAAAATAAGGATTTATTAGAATATTCTAACTCTAACAAAAACTACATTTGTAATGATGATATTACGTTATTTTGAAATAAATAGAAATAAAATTAATCTTTGATTCTATTTTGAAAACGACATACACAAATTTAGAAGAGATAAGATGAAATTTCAAAAAAATACTATGATTAATAGGATTAATCATTAACTACATCTATATCTTAATTAGTCTTTTTATTCGCGAGGAGCTGGATGAGAAGAAACTCTCACGTCCAGTTCTGTAGTAGAGATGGAATTTCTAATTTAGACAAAACCCATCAACTATAACCCAAAAAGAACCAGATTTCGTAAACAACACCGAGGAAGACTAAAAGGAATATCCTCTCGTGGGAATCGTATTTGTTTTGGCCGATATGCTCTTCAAACACTTGAACCCGCTTGGATCACATCTAGACAAATAGAAGCAGGGCGACGAGCAATGACACGAAATGTACGACGTGGTGGAAAAATTTGGGTACGCATATTTCCAGACAAGCCAGTTACAGTAAGACCTGCGGAAACACGTATGGGTTCTGGGAAAGGATCCCCAGAGTACTGGGTAGCTGTGGTTAAACCAGGTAAAATCCTTTATGAAATGGGTGGTGTACCCGAAAATATAGCCAGAAAAGCTATTTCAATAGCGGCATCAAAAATGCCTATAAAAACCCAATTCATTATTTCTGAATTAGGAATATAGAATGAAAAAACTAAATAACATTTAAGGATAAAAAGATTATAAGTTTTCTTTTTTTGACAAACAATATTTTTTTACTTCGTCCTTTGCATTAAAAGAAGAGATACAAAAATATGATTCAACCACAAACCTATTTGAATGTAGCAGACAACAGCGGGGCTCGAGAATTGATGTGTATTCGAATAATAGGAGCTAGTAATCGCCGCTATGCTCATATTGGTGACGTTATTGTTGCTGTAATCAAGGAAGCAATACCAAATACTCCTCTAGAAAGATCAGAAGTGATCAGAGCTGTAATTGTACGTACTTGTAAAGAACTCAAACGTAACAATGGGACAATAATACGATATGATGACAATGCCGCAGTTGTCATTGATCAAGAAGGAAATCCAAAAGGAACTCGAGTTTTTGGGGCGATCCCACGGGAATTGAGACAATTAAACTTTACTAAAATAGTTTCATTAGCTCCTGAGGTATTATAAGACCTAAATATCGATAGTTAGTATAGGATAAGATAAAAAAAAGGTTTTGAAATCCAATTAATTAATAGATTGTGTATCACGCATATACCCTTAAGAATTTTATATATTAATAATTGAATTCATATATTAATATAAAATTCGTCTCTATCTATATATAAATAAAAGAAAAAGAACATGTTGATTATATCAAAATTATAAAACAATAAGGAATTTTAACTTATCATGGGGAAAGACACTATTGCTGATATAATAACCTCTATACGAAATGCTGACATGAATAGAAAAGGAACGGTTCGGATAGGATCGACTAACATCACCGAAAGCATTGTTAAAATACTTTTACGAGAGGGTTTTATCGAAAACGTAAGGAAACATCGCGAAAACACCCAAAATTTTTTGATTTTAACCCTAAGACATAGACGAAATACGAAAGAATCCTATAAAACGATTTTAAATTTAAAGAGAATAAGCCGACCGGGTCTACGAATCTATTCTAACTCTCAACGAATTCCACGAATTTTAGGCGGAATAGGAATTGTAATCCTTTCGACTTCTCAAGGTATAATGACGGACCGAGAAGCTCGACTAAAAAAAATCGGCGGAGAAATTTTGTGTTATATATGGTAATCCTTCTAATATAAAATATAAAAATTGGATATCCGGAACTTACCATTTGTTAAAAAAAAGGGGGGGTTGTGTAATACCTAAAAAAGTTTAGAATGTTTTACCCCGAATGAAATTAAAGAAAAAAATGAATTAATGAAAGTTTTCTTTATGAATCACTTCCGAACGGCATGGTTTGATTTTGTTTAGATACTAAAGATTTTTAAAATTTTAGGTCATGCTTCTGAAAGGATTCGACATATTTTTGTATAGGTATACCTATAGGAGAAAAAGGTAAAAATTTTAGTAAGTTTTTAAAGTTAATCGGGGGGCAGCCACTTTCTAGACTCCATAACAAGGATTCAAATGAGTAAGTGGTTTTTTTCAAATTCAACATTCCTTTCACGAAGATACAATTAAAGATTCAAAAATATCAAGAAACCTTTTTTTCGTCCAACAATAAGTATATTCAGAGAATTAAGGAATAACAACTATGAAAATAAGGGCTTCCGTTCGTAAAATTTGTGAAAAGTGTCGGCTAATCCGTAGGAGAGGACGAATTATAGTAATTTGTTCCAACCCGAGGCATAAACAAAGACAAGGATAATCTTACTAAAGGAAAGGGCACTTCCAAGGAGCTAGCAACAAAAAGGTCCGTTTTGACATGAAATGGATATATCCATATATTTCTTGTGAAATGAAAAAATATGGCAAAACCTATATTAAGAATTGGTTCACGTAAAAATACACGTAGTGGTTCACGTAAAAATGTACGTCGAATACCAAAGGGAGTTATTCATGTTCAAGCAAGTTTCAACAATACCATTGTGACCGTTACAGATGTACGGGGTCGGGTGATTTCTTGGTCCTCCGCGGGTACTTGTGGATTCAGGGGTACAAGAAGAGGAACACCTTTTGCTGCTCAAACCGCAGCAGGAAATGCTATTCGAGCAGTAGTGGATCAAGGTATGCAACGAGCTGAAGTAAGGATAAAAGGCCCTGGACTGGGAAGAGATGCAGCATTACGAGCTATTCGTAGAAGTGGTATACTTTTAAGTTTCGTACGAGATGTAACCCCTATGCCACATAATGGTTGTAGACCCCCTAAAAAAAGACGTGTATAGAACTAAATAAAGGCTGAAAGGGTTTCAAGAGAAATAAATGATTCAATGATCTGATCAAATAAAATTACTATGGTTCGAGAGAAAGTCAAAGTATCTACTCGGACACTACAGTGGAAGTGTGTTGAATCAAGAAGAGACAGTAAGCGTCTTTATTATGGACGCTTTATTCTGTCTCCACTTATGAAAGGTCAAGCCGACACAATAGGCATTGCGATGCGAAGAGCGTTACTTGGCGAAATCGAAGGAACATGTATTACACGTGCAAAATCTGAGAACATACCACATGACTATTCTAACATAGTAGGTATTCAAGAATCAGTACATGAAATTTTAATGAATTTGAACGAGATTGTATTAAGAAGTAATCTATATGGAACGCGCAACGCGCTTATTTGTGTCCAAGGTCCCGGATATATAACTGCTCAAGACATAATTTTACCGCCCTCTGTGGAAATCATTGATACTACACAGCATATAGCTACCTTAACGGAACCAATAGATTTGTGTATTGGATTAAAAATCGAGAGGAATCGCGGATATAGTCTAAAAATGTCAAATAACTTTGAAGACCGAAGTTATCCTATCGATGCTGTATTCATGCCTGTTCAAAATGCGAATCATAGTATTCATTCTTATGGGAATGGGAATGAAAAACAAGAGATTCTTTTTCTAGAAATATGGACAAATGGAAGTTTAACTCCTAAAGAAGCACTTCATGAAGCCTCCCGGAATTTGATTAATTTATTTATCCCTTTTCTACATGTAGAAGAAGAAACGTTCTATTTAGAGAACAATCAA